TGCGTAATCTTAGCATTCAATGCGTATTCCTGAATAATCTAATTTTTCAATTATTCAACCATTTCATTTTACCAAGTTCAATGTTAGTCAGATTAGTCAACATTTATATGTTTCGATGCAACAACAAGATATTATTTGTAACAAGTAGTTTTGTTGGTTGGTTAATTGGTCACATTTTATTCATGAAATGGGTTGGATTGGTATTAGTCTGGATACAGCAAAATGATTCTATTAGATTTAATGTACTTATTAGATCTAATATGGCTCGAATCTTTAGTATTCTCTTATTTATTACCTGTGTCTACTATTTAGGCAGAGTACCGTCACCCATTATTACTAAGAAACTGAAAGAAACCTCAGAAACGGAAGAAAGCGAGGAAGAAACAGATGTAGAAATAGAAACAACTTCCGAAACAAAGGGGACTAAACAGGAACAAGAGGAATCCACTGAAGAAGATCCTTCTCCTTCTCTTTTTTCGGAAGAAAAGGAGGATCCGGACAAAATGGATGAAACAGAAAAGATCCGAATGAATGGAAAGGGAAAAACAAAGGATGAATTCCACTTTAAAGAGACACGCTATAAAAATAGACCAATTTATGAAACTTCTTATCTAGATGGGAATCAAGAAAATTCGAAGTTAGAAATATTTCAAGATAAAAAGAATAAAGAGATATTCTGGTTTGAAAAACCTCTTGTTAATATTCTTTTCGACTATAAACAATGGAAGCGACCATTTCGATATATAAAAAATGATCGATTTGAAAATGCTGTAAAAAATGAAATGTCACAATATTTTTTTCATACGTGTCAAAGTGATGGAAAAGAAAGGATATCCTTTACGTATCCGCCAAGTTTATCAACTTTTTTTGAAATGATACAAAGAAAGATGTCTTTTTTTACAATAGAAAAAATTTCCTATAATGAACTGTATAATCACTGGAATTATACCAATGAACAAAAAAGGAAGAACATAAGCAACCAATTTTTAAATAGAGTCGAAATTCTAGATAATAGATTCCTTCCTCTGGATATAATCGAAAAAAGAATTAGATTGTGTAATTGTAATAATGAGACTAAACAAGAATATTTACCTAAAATATGTGATTCTTTATTTAACGGACCCTTTCGCGGACAAATCAAAAAACTATTTTTACTACCAATCATAAAAACTTCTCTAGCTATAAAACATTACATAGAGACAATTTTGATAAATAAGATTCATGGCATCCTTCTTACTACCAATTACACAGAATTTGACCATAAATTCACTCTATTTGATCGAAAATCATTATCAACAGAAATGAGTTATTTCTTAAATATAATTAGCAAGTTTGGAGGAAAATCAACATCAAATTTAAATTTGAAAGGACTTTATTTATTTCCGGAAAACAAACAAGTAAGAATTAATCCAGAAGATCCAATAAAAATTTTTAAATTTTTAATCAATGCAGTTATAACTGATACTAAGGATAAAACAATTAGCAAAGAATATATTGGAATAAAAGAAATAAATAAAAAAGTTCCTCGATGGTCATATAAATTAATCGACGAATTGGAACAACAGGAAGTAGCAACTGAAGAAAGTGGGGCAGAGGATTATCAAATTCGTTCACGAAAAGCCAAACGTGTCGTAATTTTTACTAATAGTCCGGAGAATACCGATACTAATGAAAAAGAGACTGATAATTCTGATCAAGATGAAGAGGTGGCTTTGATACGTTATTCACAACAACCGGATTTTCGTCGAGATATAATAAAAGGCTCTATACGAGCTCAAAGGCGTAAAATAATTATTTTGGAACTGTTTCAAGCAAATGTGTATTCCGCCCTTTTTTTAGATAGAGTAGACAAACCTCCCCTCTTTTCTTTTGATATCCCTGATCTTTGGAAAAAGAATAAATTAAAAATTTCGGATCATACAAAGGAAAAGACAAAAGAAAGTGAGAAAGAAGAGGAGGACAAAAGAGAAATATACAAAAAAGCGGAGAAAACTCGTATAGAAATAGGAGAAATTTGGGATAGCATTATATTTGCTCAAGTAATAAGAGGTTTTGCATTAGTAATCCAATCAATTCTTAGAAAATATATTATATTACCTTCATTAATAATATCTAAAAATATTGTTCGTATACTATTATTTCAATTTCCCGAATGGTCCGAAGATTTAAAGGATTGGACTAAAGAAATCCATATTAAATGCACCTATAATGGCGTTCAATTATCAGAAACAGAATTTCCAAAAAACTGGTTAACAGACGGTATTCAGATAAAGATTCTATTTCCTTTTCGTCTGAAACCTTGGCACAGATCTAAGTTACGATTCCCTAATAAAGATCCAATTCAAAAGAAAGGAAAAAAAGAAAAAAATGATTTTTGTTTTTTAACAGTTTGGGGAATGGAAACTGAATTACCTTTTGGTTCTCCCCGACAACAAATTTCATTTTTTGAACCCATTTTAAAAAAATTAAAAAAAATAAAATTAAAATTGCAAAAAAAATGTTTTCTAGTTCTAAGAGTTTTCAAAGAAAGAACAAAATTTTTTATAAATGTATTAAAAGAAACAAAAAAATGGGTCATCAAAAGCATTCTCTTTCTAAAAAAACTAAAAAAAAGAATCAAAGAACTCTCAAAAAGAAACCAAATTCTAGCATTTGGATTGAAAAAAATAGAAAGATATAAATTGAGTGAACCTAAAAAAGAAAAAGATTCGATAATCCATAATCAAATTATTCCCGAATCGTCTATTCAAATTCGATTTATGGATTGTGCAACTTACTCATTGACAGAAAAAAAAATGAAAAATCTAACTAATAGAACAAACACAATCATAACTGAAATAGAAAAAATGAAAAAAGATAAGCAAATAGGGTTTCTAACTCGAGAGATAAATATTAGCCAGACCAAAATAAATTATGAAGATAAAAGATTAGAATCACCAAAAAACATTTGGCGAATATTAAAAAGAAAAAATCTTCGATTACTTCGTAAATTACATTTTTTTTTTAAATTTTTGATTGAAAAACTATACATATATATCTTTCTATGTATCATTATTCTATTTAGAATCATTGCAGAGCTTCTTCTTAAATTAAAAAAAAAAAATTTGAATAAATACATTTACAATAATGAAGAAAATCAAGAAAGAATTGATAAAACAAATCAAAGTATAATTCACTTTATTTTGACTATAAAAAAGTCACTTTGTATTATTAATAAAAATTCACATATTTTTGGGGACTTATCTTACTTGTCACAAGCATATGTATTCTACAAATTCTCACAAATCCAAGTCAGTAACTTATATAAGTTAAGATCTGTCTTTAACTATTACGGAACATCTTTTTTTCTTAAGAATGAAATAAAAGAGTATTTTGTTGGAACGCAAGGAATATTTGATTCTGAATTAAGACAACATAAAAACCTTCGAAATTCTTTAATTAATGAATGGAAAAACTGGCTAAAGGTTCATTATCAATATGATTTATCTCAGATTAGATGGTCTAGATTAATATCAAAAAAATGGCGAAATAGAGTCAATCAATATCAATGTCATATGACTAAAAATAAAGATTTAAACAAATGTGATTCAGATGAAAAAACCCGATTCATTGAATATGAAAAACAAAATTCTTTTGAAATAGATTCATTACTAAAAAAAAACAAAAAATTAAAAAAACAATATCAATATGATCTTTTATCGTATAAATCTATTAATTATGAAGATGAAAAAAACTCATATATTTATGGATTGCCATTACAAGTAAATAAGAACAAAAAAATTTATTATACTTACAATAACAATACGCCTAAACGTAAACTATTTGATATGATAGAAGGTATCCTTATCAAAAATTATCGAGTAGAAAATAATAGTATAGATATAAAAAAAAGTCCGGATAGAAAATCTTTTTATTGGAAAATTCTCAATTTTTATCTTACAAAGAAGATTGATATTAAGGCTTGCGTTAATATTGATACCATCACTAAGAGGAATCAAAATACTAAGATTAGTGTTAATAATTATCAAATAATCGAAAAATTTGATAAAAAAAAAAAAGGTCTTTTTTATCTCACGATTCATCAAGAAATTCACCCATTCAATCAAAAACAAAAAAAGTCTCTCGCTGATTGGATGAGAATGAATGACGAAATACCAAGTCGCCCCATATCAAATTTTGCATTTTTGTTATTCCCAGAATTTGGGATATTTTATAATACATATAAGATTAAACCCTGGGCCATACCAATCAAATTACTTCTTTTCAATTTTAATGTAAACCAAAATGTTAATAAACATAAAAGCATCACTGAAAAGAAAAAAATATCTCTTTTTTTATTTTCGAAAAAAAAAACTCTTAAATTTGAAAATAGAAATCAAGGAGAAAAAGAATTAGTCGAAAAACCATATATTAAATCTGCTCTCTCAAACCAAAAAAAAGATGGTGAACAAAGTTCTCCGGGATCAGACATGAAAAAACGTAGAAACAAAAAGCAATACAAGACTAACATAGAAGCAGAGCTTGAGTTTTTCTTAAAAAAGTATTTGCGTTTTCAATGGAGATGGAATGATTCTTTAAATCAAAGAATACTCAATAACGTCAAAGTATATTGCCTCCTCCTTAGACTGAACAGTCCAAACGAAATTGCTATATCCGCTATTCAAAGAAAAGAAATGAATCCACATATTCTGATGATCCAGAAGGATTTAACTCTTACAGAATTGATAAAAAGAGGAATATTTATTATCGAGCCAGTTCGTCTGTTTGTAAAAAATGATGGACAATTTTATATATATCAAACCATAGGTATTTCATTGGTTCATAAGAATAAGCACCAAATTAATCAAAGATACCTAGAAAAAAGTTATGGCTATGCTGACACGAATAAAAAGAATCTTTATGAATCCATTGCAATACATCAAAAAATGACTGGAAATATAGACAAAAATAATTATGATTTGCTTGTTCTTGAAAATATTTTATCCCCGAAGCGTCGTAGAGAATTGAGAATTCAAATTTTTTTGAATTATAGGGATATAAACAGTATCTATAGAAATACAGTATTTTTCAATGGAAATAGGATAAAAAATTGCGTGTTGAATAAAAAAAAAAATCTTGATAACGATAAAAAGAAACTAATTAAATTAAAGTTCTTTCTTTGGTCCAATTATCGATTAGAAGATTTAGCTTGTATGAATCGCTATTGGTTTGATACCAATAATGGTAGTCGTTTTAGTATGACCAGGATTCATATGTATCCGCGATTGCAAATTTATTAATGGTACATTTTTACTATATTCCCGTACCATGTCTTCGTATATGAAGACAAAGAAATAAACATACCCATTATCTTACATTTCATTCTGATACACAATACTTACTAATTTAATGAGTCATTGTATTATATTATTAATATTAATTCGATCTAGAAATGAATCAACAAAATCTTCTTATTTATTTGAAGATCTCATTTTTTTTTTAATTTTTTGTGAATACAGAAATAGATCATACTTTTGTATACGGTATCCGATTCGAATCCAATTCATTTTTAAAATTATATTGATTATTGATTACTAAAGTAAGTAATTTTATTTGACAAAAATAAAAAATTCTTAACGAAATTAAGAGTCTTGTGTATATCAAATTCAAATGAGTGGCATTATTATTACTGATCAAGAAATATATCTATAAAAATATCTAAAAAAAAAAGAGAAAGGGACGATTCATTTTTATGATAAAAAATGCATTCATTTCCATTTTTTCGCAAGAAGAAAAAGAAGAAAACAGGGGATCCGTTGAATTCCAAGTATTGAGTTTCACCAATAAAATAAGAAGACTTACTTCACATTTAGAATTGCACAGAAAAGACTATTTATCGCAAAGGGGTCTACGTAAAATTCTGGGAAAACGTCAACGGTTGCTGTCTTATTTGTCAAATAAAAATAGAGTACGTTATAAATACTTAATTAATCAATTGGGTATTCGGGAATCAAAAATTCGTTAATTTGAAAAGTCATTTTGAATTATTTGATTTATTAGATCTTGAATTTTGATGAACTTTTTTTCGTTTTGCGCAATTCATGGAAGAATGAATCGAGGAAAAACTTATGAATATACCAGCTACAAGAAAAGATCTCATGATAGTCAATATGGGCCCCCACCACCCGTCAATGCATGGTGTTCTTCGACTCATCGTTACTCTGGACAGTGAAAATGTTATTGACTGTGAACCAATATTGGGTTATTTACACAGGGGGATGGAAAAAATTGCGGAAAACCGAACAATTATACAATATCTTCCTTATGTAACTCGTTGGGATTATTTAGCTACTATGTTCACAGAAGCAATAACTGTAAATGGGCCAGAACAGTTAGGAAATATTCAAATACCTAAAAGAGCCAGTTATATCAGAGTAATTATGTTGGAATTGAGTCGTATAGCTTCTCATCTGTTATGGCTCGGCCCCTTTATGGCAGATATTGGTGCACAAACTCCTTTCTTCTATATTTTCAGAGAAAGAGAATTTATATATGATCTATTCGAAGCTGCCACTGGTATGAGAATGATGCATAATTATTTTCGTATCGGAGGGGTAGCGGCTGATCTACCTCATGGGTGGATAGATAAATGTTTGGATTTCTGCGATTATTTTTTAACAGGAGTTACTGAATATCAAAAACTTATTACACGAAATCCTATTTTTTTAGAACGCGTTGAAGGTGTAGGCATTATTGGTAGAGACGAAGTAATAAATTGGGGTTTATCAGGACCAATGTTGCGAGCTTCCGGAATACAATGGGATCTTCGTAAAGTTGATCATTATGAGTGTTACGACGAGTTGGATTGGGAAGTCCAATGGCAAAAAGAAGGGGATTCATTAGCTCGTTATTTAGTCCGAATTGGTGAAATGACAGAATCCATAAAAATTATTCAACAGGCTCTAGAAGGAATTCCGGGGGGGCCCTATGAGAATTTAGAACTTCGATACTTTGATAGAGAAAGGTATCCAGAATGGCATGATTTTGAATATCGATTCATTAGTAAAAAACCTTCTCCTATTTTTGAATTGCCGAAACAAGAACTTTATGTAAGAGTCGAAGCCCCAAAGGGTGAATTGGGAATTTTTCTGATAGGGGATCAGAGTGGTTTTCCTTGGAGATGGAAAATTCGCCCGCCGGGTTTTATCAATTTGCAAATTCTTCCTCAGTTAGTTAAAAGAATGAAATTGGCTGATATTATGACAATACTAGGTAGCATAGATATCATTATGGGAGAAGTTGATCGTTGAAATGATAATTGATACAACGGAAATACAAGATATTAATTCTTTTTACAGAGTGGAATCTTTAAAAGGGGTCTATGGAATTATATCGGCGCTTGTCCCTATTTTGACTCTTGTATTGGGAATCACAATAGGCGTATTAGTAATTGTATGGTTAGAAAGAGAAATATCCGCAGGGCTACAACAACGTATTGGACCTGAATACGCCGGTCCTTTAGGAGTTCTTCAAGCTCTAGCAGATGGGACAAAACTACTTTTCAAAGAGAATCTTCTTCCATCTAGAGGAGATACTAGTTTATTTAGTATCGGACCATCCATAGCAGTCATATCCATTCTGCTAAGTTATTTAGTAATTCCTTTTGACTATCGTCTTGTTTTAACCGATCTCAATATTGGAGTTTTTTTATGGATTGCGGTTTCAAGTATTGCTCCCATTGGACTTCTTATGTCAGGATATGGTTCAAATAATAAATATTCCTTTTTAGGTGGTCTACGAGCTGCTGCTCAATCGATTAGTTATGAAATACCATTAACTCTATGTGTATTATCAATATCTCTACGTGCGATTCGTTGAAACATAAACCTTTCCCTATTCCTTTCTTTCTAGTCTTTATAGAAAAAGAGGGGGAAAAAATTGCATACATATCTTCATTTTTTTATTCATTATTCGGATTAATGAATTAAATTAGATAGTTATATGAGTGAAAAAAAAACAGCTATAGCTATATAATATATATATTCGCAGTAAAATTATTGAGTCTCGGCTTCAATGTATAAGAAGAATTAAAGAGTTGAACATAAATAAACAGAAGAATAGACCGTTTACCCCAAGATTGGTTGATTAGTCATGTCATCCTAGCTTGAAGCGGGTTCAAAAAATCAACCTATTCAGTTTTCACTAGCGTTTGTATGTATTACCCTAAAGCGGGGGTTTTTGCAAAAATGAGTGGACGGTTAGAAACGCCAAAGTACGCAAAGGATTAGTAATAGAAATTGTGTAATTTATCCCAAAGGACATTTACACATAATATAACAAGAATACTAATTGGGGCTTTAAGTTAGTAGAAATGATTAAGCAGTACTCCCCACGATTCCGATCCAGAGTATACTCCTATCCACTGATTCAAATAAATGACTATCGGAAACGAAATAATCCTTTATTTTGTAAGCTCCCCCTTTTTTTTTTTCAGAAAAGAAAGAAGAATAGGAATGAAAAAAAAATAGAAAGAATACAATTAAAAAAAAAGATCTCTTTTTTTTTCTTTCGTATATGGATAGTCATAGAGATAGAATTAGTGTCATAATTTATCAACTAAACTAATAGAATATCTCATTTTTTTTCATAATTAAAAATGACGGGTTATTGATATTTCTACAAGCAGTATTTTATTGAAGACTTAAAGTTATTACTCAACAAATAAAATTTTAAATTATTTATTAAAATCTTAAAAATTATTCATTAAATAAAGGATAAGATCAATTCAGACGTAGTTTTTTTTTTTTTTTATTATTATATAACAGACAGAATTTAAGCGGTCTAATTCAGGGCCTTTGTTAAATTTGGAACCTATCTATCCTATAAATATATCAAGATAAATAATACCGACTCGGTCCTTAAATTTATTTATGCCCTAAGGGAGCCGTATGAGATGAAAATCTCATGTACGGTTCTGTAATAGCGATGGTAACAGTGATGTTATCACCGACTATGATTATCTAACAGTTTAAGTACAGTTGATATAGTTGAGGCTCAATCAAAATATGGTTTTTTGGGGTGGAATTTGTGGCGTCAACCTATAGGGTTTATCGTTTTTCTAATTTCTTCCCTAGCAGAATGTGAGAGATTACCTTTTGATTTACCAGAAGCAGAAGAAGAATTAGTAGCAGGTTATCAAACCGAATATTCGGGCATTAAATTTGGTTTATTTTATGTTGCTTCCTATCTAAACCTATTAGTTTCTTCATTATTTGTAACAGTTCTTTACTTGGGCGGTTGGAATATCTCTATTCCGTACATATTGGTTTCTGAGTTTTTTGAAATAAATAAAGCACGCTGGGTCTTTGGAACGACAATTGGTATCTTTATTACATTAGCCAAAACTTATTTGTTCTTGTTCATTCCTATCACAACAAGATGGACTTTACCTAGGCTAAGAATAGACCAACTATTAAATTTGGGATGGAAATTTCTTTTACCTATTTCTCTTGGTAATCTATTATTAACAACTTCTTTCCAACTTATTTCACTGTAAAGGAATACTACATTCTCTATTTGCGCCTTGTCTCAAACAAGAGAAAGAAACAAACATAAAAATATTCATAGAGATTTACGATATGTTTCCTATGGTAACTGGGGTCATGAATTATGGTCAACAAACAGTACGAGCTGCAAGGTACATTGGTCAAAGTTTCATGATTACCTTATCCCATACAAATCGTTTACCTGTAACTATTCAATATCCTTATGAAAAATTAATCACATCAGAACGTTTCCGCGGTCGAATCCATTTTGAGTTTGATAAATGTATTGCTTGTGAAGTATGTGTTCGTGTATGCCCTATAGATCTACCTGTTATTGATTGGAAATTGGAAACTAATATTCGAAAGAAACGGTTGCTTAATTACAGTATTGATTTCGGAATCTGTATATTTTGTGGTAATTGTGTTGAGTATTGTCCAACAAATTGTTTATCAATGACTGAAGAATATGAGCTTTCTACTTATGATCGTCATGAATTGAATTATAATCAAATTGCCTTGGGTCGTTTACCAATGTCAGTAATTGACGATTATACAATTCGAACAATTTTAAATTCACCTAAAAAAAATAAGTAAATGAAATCAAAAAAAGTAAATCCTTTGATTAAAGATAAAGAGTAATTTCCAATTTATAAGGTTCAGTTTTGATCGAAAGGAATGCCGTTTTTTTCGTTTATTTTGTTTAGTCACTAACTACAAATTCTAACTATTGATTGGTTGGTTCGTGCTTCAATTTGGATTGAAAATCTATGAATATATCTGTAATTTTTTCGAAATCTAAATATAGTTTTGAACCACTCTTTAACTTTAAGATAAAGAATGATATTAGTCCAAGAACTGTACCTACATCAATTCACATTTCTTAGGATTTAATTCAATTAAGAACTTTTCAGAAAAATATTTTCCTGGTGGTTCAATAAGGTCATGAAAAAATTTCAATTTATTTATCTCTTTACATATAATGGATTTGCCCGGACCAATACATGATTTTCTTTTAGTCTTTTTGGGATCCGGTCTTATATTAGGAGGCATAGGGGTAGTATTACTTACCAACCCAATTTATTCTGCTTTTTCGTTGGGACTGGTTCTTGTTTGTATATCCTTATTCTATATTCTATCAAACTCTCATTTTGTAGCTGCCGCACAGCTCCTTATTTACGTGGGAGCTATAAATGTTTTAATTATATTTGCTGTCATGTTCATGAACGGTTCAGAATATTACAAAGATTTTCATCTTTGGACCGTTGGGGATGGCGTTACTTTGTTGGTTTGTACAGGTATTTTTGTTTCACTAATGACTACTATTCTGGATACGTCATGGTACGGGATTATTTGGACTACAAGATCAAACCAAATTATAGAGCAAGATTTGATAAGTAACAGTCAACAAATTGGAATTTATTTATCAACAGATTTTTTTCTTCCATTTGAACTCATTTCAATAATTCTTTTAGCTGCTTTGATAGGCGCAATTGCTGTGGCCCGCCAGTAATAAATCTTTCGAACTAGTAACCGAAATCAAAATGAAACTTTGTTCTGTGTTATCACATCCATTTCCGCTCACTTCAATCTTATTTGAAGATTGTTTATGCCTAAAATAGAAATTATTTTATTTGATCTATTGGCAATAGATTCCCTTATTCAGTACTTTTTTTTTTATTCTAGTCACTTAAACTCATTAAATTGTTTTTCATCTTGAAATGAATCAAAATTGATAAGGAGTTGGTCAATGATGCTCGAACATGTACTTGTTGTGAGTGCCTATTTATTTTCTATCGGTATTTATGGATTGATCACAAGTCGAAATATGGTTAGAGCCCTTATGTGTCTTGAACTTATACTGAATGCAGTTAATATAAATTTCGTAACATTTTCTGATTTTTTTGATAGTCGCCAATTAAAAGGAAATATTTTTTCAATTTTTGTTATAGCTATTGCAGCCGCTGAAGCAGCTATTGGACCAGCTATTGTTTCCGCAATTTATCGTAACAAAAAATCAACTCGTATCAATCAATCGAATTTGTTGAATAAGTAGTAGTGTATTAATCATAGAAGTTCTAATATTTATCAAGTCAAATTAACATGGATGATACATAACGTATTGATCGTGTTTACAAAAAATGCAAGAAATCAAAGTATCTTGGACCTCTCGTAGGAGTCGATCTGGAAGCAGATTGATTAGAAAAATTCTGGTAAATCATTGATTCATCTGGTGTCTAAATATATGTATAATTCATTTACAAGTTTACTAGATCGAAAATTTATGATGTTCAAAAATTTATATATCCGATGTCACATTCAGTAAAGATTTATGATACATGTATAGGGTGTACTCAATGTGTACGAGCCTGCCCCACAGATGTATTAGAGATGATACCTTGGGACGGATGTAAAGCTAAGCAAATTGCTTCTGCTCCAAGAACAGAAGACTGTGTTGGTTGTAAGAGATGTGAATCCGCCTGTCCAACGGATTACTTGAGTGTTCGAGTTTATTTATGGCATGAAACAACTCGAAGCATGGGCCTAGCTTATTGATCCCTTTCCCAAATCCCACCTGAATATATTTGATTTTTTTTTTACCGACAAAAATCCCCCTGCTCGAAAAATCAAATATATATTTGATTTTTCGAGCACGGATTTTTCTGGTCCAAGTGTATCTTGTTTTTACTACGAATTATTTTCCTTGGTTAACAATAGTGGTAGTTTTGCCAATATTCGCGGGTTCCTTAATTTTCTTTCTTCCTCATAGAGGAAATAAGATAATTAGGTGGTACACTATATTTATATGTACCGTAGAACTCCTTCTAATAACTTATGCATTCTATTATCATTTCCAATTGGACGATCCATTAATGCAACTGACGGAGGATTATAAATGGATCAATTTTTTTGATTTTTACTGGAGATTGGGAATAGATGGACTTTCTATAGGACCTATTTTGCTGACAGGATTTATCACCACTTTAGCTACTTCAGCGGCTCGGCCGGTTACTCGAGATTCCCGATTATTCCATTTCCTGATGTTAGCAATGTATAGTGGTCAAATAGGATCATTTTCTTCTCGAGACCTTTTACTTTTTTTCATCATGTGGGAGTTAGAATTAATTCCCGTTTATCTACTTCTATCCGTGTGGGGGGGGAAAAAACGTTTATATTCAGCTACAAAGTTTATTTTGTACACTGCAGGAAGTTCCGTTTTTTTATTAATGGGAGTTCTGAGTATCGGTTTATATGGTTCCAATGAACCAACATTCAATTTTGAAATATCAGTTAATCAATCTTATCCAGTAGTACTGGAAATAATATTCTATATTGGATTTCTTATTGCTTTTGCTGTCAAATCACCGATTATACCTTTACATACATGGTTACCAGACACCCATGGAGAGGCACATTACAGTACTTGTATGCTTCTAGCCGGAATATTATTAAAAATGGGAGCATATGGATTGGTTCGGATCAATATGGAATTATTGCCCCGCGCTCATTCTATATTTGCTCCCTGGTTGATGATAGTAGGCACACTTCAAATAATCTATGCAGCTTCAGCATCTCCCGGTCAACGTAATTTAAAAAAAAGAATAGCCTATTCCTCCGTATCTCATATGGGTTTCATAATTATAGGAATTGGCTCTATAAGTGATATGGGCCTCAATGGAGCCATTTTACAAATAATATCTCATGGCTTTATTGGCGCTGCACTTTTTTTCTTGGCAGGAACGAGTTTTGATAGAATACGTCTTGTTTATCTCGACGAAATGGGCGGAATGGCGATCCCAGTTCCAAAAATATTCACGACTTTTAGTATCTTATCGATGGCTTCCCTTGCATTACCGGGGATGAGTGGTTTTGTTGCAGAATTAATAGTATTTTTTGGACTAATTACCAGCCAAAATTTTTTTTTAATAACAAAAATACTAATTACATTTGTAATGGCAATTGGAATGATATTAACTCCTATTTATTCATTATCTATGTTACGCCAAATGTTCTATGGATACAAGTTTTTTAATGCTCCAAACTCTTATTTTTTTGATTCTGGACCGAGAGAGTTATTTGTTTCGATCTCTATTCTTTTACCTGTAATAGGTATTGGTATTTATCCGGATTTCGTTTTCTCACTATCCGTTGACAAGGTCGAAGATATTATATCTAATTATTTTTTTAGATAATTATTAAAAAAATTAATAAAATAAAAAATCAAACATCAATCTTATAGTATAATAAGAATAAGATGTTTAAAAAATTCGTTGTACAATTACAAAAAACAAATATTTTTTCTTCTCTTAAGTTTATTTTTAACTTAAGTTAAAAATAAAAATGAATTATACTTTTAACCAGATATGTTTGGCCTTTGTAAGAACCTTTTGAATCAAACTAGTGATTCAAAAGGTTCTCGATGGCTTACACGATGTTTTCTTATATATATGCTGTCCCATGTTTATTTGTGTTCATTAGGTTCTTTTTTCAGTTAGATGTTAGGGTAAATGAACCATAACTATGTAGCCCTATTCCTAATAGATTGACCCCAAAATAGCATATCCAAATTATAAGAAATCCCATAGAGGCTACAATTGCAGAATTTACAACCTCAAAATTTTTATTTGTTCGAATATGTAAATAAATCGCGAATACGGTCCAAGTAATAAATGCCCAAGTTTCTTTCGGATCCCAATTCCAATATGAGCCCCATGCCTCATTTGCCCATACTGCTCCCGAAAGAATACCTATGGTTAAAAAGATAAAACCTATACCAATAATACGATAACTCCAATGATCCAATTGTTGAATCAATTGAGACCTATAATAATTCCTAGAAGAGATTAAGGAAGTGTTCCATAAAACATTGTTTCTTTCGTTCATGTATTGGATCTCATCAAAACAAAACGACTCATTATTGCTTTTCTCAAAAAGACTTATGACTTTGCGAAATGTAATGACTATAAGAGCTACTGATAATAATGATCCACATAAAAGAGATGCATAGCCAAATACCATCATACTTACATGCATCATTAACCAATGAGATTGGAGAGCGGGTACTAATAGTACGGATTGATGCATTTCGGTTAAAAAACCAGAAGTAGCAAAGCCTTGGGTAAAAATAACACTTGGCGCGGTTATTGCGCTTAAAGGGTTTATATTTTTTTTTAAATACGGAACCATATGAATAATGGACAAACTCCATGAAAGGAAAATTAATGATTCGTATAAATCACTTAAAGGTAAATGCCTTGAATAAATCCAACGAGTAACTAATAATCCTGTTATACAGACAAAAGTAGTTTTTATGCCTTTTTTTGATGAATCATATAGTCCTACGCTTTCATTAACTAATAAGATTATCAAACGAATTGAAATTATAATTGAAACAACCGAAAAGGATATATGAGTTAATATATGCTCTAAAATGGAAAATATCATAAAAAAATTATAAAAAAAGAGGAGAATCTCCCAATTATAGAAATGGAAATCGGGAATAGAATTCATTATAGGACTTACTCTTTTATAAGATGCCATGCCGCCACTCGGACTCGAACCGAGATGCTCTAGCACTGCTTCCTAAGAGCAGCGTGTCTACCGATTTCACCATAGCGGCTTTTCGAAATCATAATAACCTATTTTTATTCAATTGTCGAGGTTAAAGTACTCACAATATTTTTTAGTTTTATTTTATAAGAAACATTGAAATTCATGAATAAAGAAATTGATGAATCAAAACTCGTTTAAAAAATAGTGATTTGAACCTAGTTACAATAATAATCCTTATTTTTTATTATTTTATTTAATATTTAAATTTATAGTGTCTATTTTATTTAACGTAACATTAACAATGGAGTTCTTTTAGTTTATACTCTCCTAAAATGGAACTTTTCTAACTACATAGTTTTTACCGCAATTCAATGTTCTTTTTTTCTTTTTATTATTTTTTTTATGACCAAAATTGATACATTTCTCGTATAAAATATCCATTGATAAAAGCTTCTTGTCGCATTTAGGTGGATATTTTATACGAGGGATATAAGGATAAGGATTATATATATTGATAATTATTTTTTTAAATGAGTGTTCAGAAAATTCCAAAACAAGTTTTAAACTTAAAAAATGAGTTTCAACGAATCATTAATTTGGATTAAAGATCTTATATTATGTTTGTTCTTTTCTAATAAATATTTGTTCTTTCCTATTTGAAAATAATTTATATATAGATATACTAATTTATATATTTATATATAAAAAGATTATTCTATATAAATTAGTATTAGTATAAATTCTAAACGAAATTCAAAACTAGACTCTTTTTCGAGTCAGAGATAGATCCAGATTATTCCAATGTTTAATTATTTATTTCTTGTTGTACAAAAAAACTTTTTGAATTCCCTGTAGAAAGAGATTTCGCTAATGAAAAAACTTTTAATGCTACCCAATACCCCTTCCTTTTCCAAATATTATTACGAATTCGTTTTTTTGATATGGAAGTACGTTTTTTTGGAACTGCCATTAAAAAATTATGATAGGGTATTCAGTTCTATAGTTGGATGTGAAAGACATCTATTGTTCAAAACCAATTGTTTTTTACTATATAATATATAATTCTCTCTTTATTGTCTAAATTCGACTCTTTTCATAAAAAAATATAAAAATATAAACAAAAGCGGTTGTGCCTTTATGTTGTTTATTTTCGTCATGCTATATTTATACATGTAATAAAATACATCAAAAAGTTTAAGAAACCAAACTTTTATTTTTGAATTTAATAAAAAAACGTTAATAATTTTTTTTATAGTAATTGCTTAATTGGTCAAGCTCAAAAAAAGAGTGCACCTAATGAAAATTGTAAAATTAAAATAAGACTAGTAGTTAATCTGTTAAAGTATACATTATTTTTTATATAAAAAAGAAGTCCTTTTATTTTTGTAATTTCTTCACTCAATTAAAAAACTTCATTGGTTAATGATTCTGAATAAACGAACTAAAAAAAAAAAAAGAACTCTTTTTTTTTTTCTGGGGTTAAGTTATGGACTGTGTCTGTCTTTTATGAATTCTATTAAAATTAAAATAACATATTCTTTTTGGTGTAATTATTTGTTCTTACTCTCTCTAGAGATTAAAATATTGTATTATGTAAATTGTAATAAGTAATAAGAATTGAAATCTTTATTTTTTTTTGTTTGAAGTATTTGGAAAAGATTTAGAATAATTAAGAATAAAAAATATTGAGTTTAGTTTTACATATCTTATCTTAATTTTTTTTATTAACTGACTCCTTTCAAAAAAATAAGAGCTGATGAATCAGAAACAGTTAACTAAGAATAAAAGATTTTTATTTATTTATATGGAATATACATACCAATATTCATGGATCATACCTTTCATTCCAGTTATAATTCCTATGTTAATAGGGGTGGGACTTCTCCTTTTTCCGAAGGCAACAAAAAATCTTCGCCGCATGTGGGCTTTTCCTAGTGTTTTATTGTTAAGTATAGTTATGATTTTTTCAGCCAATCTGTCTATTCAGCAAATAAATAACAGTTATATCTATCAATATGTATGGTCTTGGACCATCAATAATGACTTTTCTTTAGAGTTCAGTTACTTGATCGATCCACTTACTTCTATTATGTTAATCTTAATTACTACTGTTGGAATTATGGTTCTTATTTATAGTGACAATTATATGTCTCATGATCAAGGATATTTGAGATTTTTTGCTTATATGAGTTTTTTCAATACTTCAATGCTGGGATTAGTGACTAGTTCTAATTTGATACAAATTTATATTTTTTGGGAATTAGTTGGAGTGTGTTCTTATCTATTAATAGGTTTTTGGTTCACACGACCGATTGCCGCGAATGCTTGTCAAAAAGCGTTTGTAACTAATCGTGTCGGGGATTTTGGTTTATTATTAGGAATTTTAGGTCTTTATTGGATAACGGGCAGTTTCGAATTTCGGGATTTGTTTGAAATATTCAATAGTTTGATTTATAATAATGAAGTTAATTTTTTATTTGTTACTTTGTGTGCCTTCTTATTATTTTCTGGTGCAATTGCTAAATCCGCTCAATTCCCCCTTCACGTATGGTTACCTGACGCTATGGAAGGACCTACTCCTATTTCAGCTCTTATACATGCTGCTACTATGGTAGCAGCAGGAATTTTTCTTGTCGCTCGGCTTCTTCCTCTTTTTATGGTTATACCTTACATAATGAATATAATAGCCTTAATAGGTATAATAACATTACTATTAGGAGCTACTTTAGCTCTTGCTCAAAAAGATATTAAGAGAAGTTTAGCCTATTCCACAATGTCTCAATTGGGTTATATGATGTTAGCTCTAGGTATTGGGTCTTATCGAGCTGCTTTATTTCATTTGATTACTCATGCTTATTCAAAAGCATTGTTGTTTTTAGGGTCCGGATCAATCATTCATTCAATGGAAGCTATTGTTGGATATTCTCCAGATAAAAGTCAAAATATGGTTCTTATGGGTGGTTTAATAAAACATGTGCCAATTACAAAAACTGCTTTTTTATTAGGTATACTTTCCCTTTGTGGTATTCCACCCCTTGCCTGTTTTTGGTCCAAAGATGAAATTCTTAATGATAGTTGGTTGTATTCACCGATTTTTGCAATAATAGCTTTTTCCACAGCAGGATTAACTGCATTTTATATGTTTCGGATCTATTTACTTACGTTTGAGGGCTCTTTAAATGTTAATTTTCAAAATTACAGCGGCAAAACAAATAACTCGTTTTATTCAATATCTCTATGGGGTAAAGATAAAGAAGGGAAAAAAATAATTAAAAAAGATTTTCGGTTATTATCTTTATTAACAATGAATAATAATGAAAGGATTTCTTTTTTGGGGAAGAAGACATATCCAATTGATATTAATATAAGAAAGATGACGCGACCCTTTATTACTATTGCTCATTTTGGCATTAAGAACACCTTTTCGTATCCCCATGAATCAGATAGTACTATGCTATTTCCTATGCTTGTATTAGGTATATTTACTTTGTTCGTTGGAGCCATAGGAATTCCTTTGAATCAACAAGGAATGGATTTTGATATATTATCAAAATTGTTAACTCCAGCTATAATATATCAAAATTCAAATAATTCTGTGGATTGGTATGAATTTGTGACAAATGCAAGTTTTTCATTGAGTATAGCTTATATCGGAATATTTATAGCGTCTTTTTTATATAAGCCTGTTTATTCATCTTTACAAAATTTGAACTTCCGAAATTCATTTCTTAAAAGTGTTCCCAATCGAATTCTTTGGGAAAAAATAATAAATGTGATATATGATTGGTCATATAATCGTGGTTACATAGATGTTTTTTATGCAATATCCTTCAATAACGGTATAAGAGGATTAGCTCAACTAACTCATTTTTTTGATAAACGAGTAATTGAAGGAATTACTAATGGAGTCGGTATTACAAGTTTTTTTGTCGGAGAGGGTATCAAATATATGGGTGGTGGCCGAATTTCTTCTTATCTCTTATTGTATTTATTTTATGTATTCATTTTTTTATTCATTTTCATTTTTTAAATTATAAAATTAAAAAAGTAAGTTAATTTATATTAAAAATAAGTTATATTATAATTTAAGAAAAAATTTTTACATTTTTATTTATTTCATTTTTTACAGCATTTTCAAATCGATCATTTTTTATATATCGAAATGGTCGCTTCCATTGTTTATAGTCGAAAAGAATATTAACAAGAGGTTTTTCAAACCAGAATATCTCTTTATTCTTTTTATCTTGAAATATTTCTAACTTCGAATTTTCTTGATTCCCATCTAGATAAGAAGTTTCATAAATTGGTCTATTTTTATAGCGTGTCTCTTTAAAGTGGAATTCATCCTTTGTTTTTCCCTTTCCATTCATTCGGATCTTTTCTGTTTCATCCATTTTGTCCGGATCCTCCTTTTCTTCCGAAAAAAGAGAAGGAGAAGGATCTTCTTCAGTGGATTCCTCTTGTTCCTGTTTAGTCCCCTTTGTTTCGGAAGTTGTTTCTATTTCTACATCTGTTTCTTCCTCGCTTTCTTCCGTTTCTGAGGTTTCTTTCAGTTTCTTAGTAATAATGGGTGACGGTACTCTGCCTAAATAGTAGACACAGGTAATAAATAAGAGAATACTAAAGATTCGAGCCATATTAGATCTAATAAGTACATTAAATCTAATAGAATCATTTTGCTGTATCCAGACTAATACCAATCCAACCCATTTCATGAATAAAATGTGACCAATTAACCAACCAACAAAACTACTTGTTACAAATAATATCTTGTTGTTGCATCGAAACATATAAATGTTGACTAATCTGACTAACATTGAACTTGGTAAAATGAAATGGTTGAATAATTGAAAAATTAGATTATTCAGGAATACGCATTGAATGCTAAGATTACGCATTGAGTTTCTGGTAGTAGATCCATAATCA